GGTTAAATATTTTAACTGACCCAGGCGCTAGTCTTGAGCTCTCATAGGAGGCTTTCTGAGGTAAGAAAAGGTTAGTCCTCGTAGGATTAGAGGACTTGTTAATTAAAAGATGTTTTGGTGTAGGGTAAAGTCACTGTCTTTTGTGGTAGTGGTAGTGTAAGGGATGCTTGAAATAATCCAAACACTAGTTTTCTGACCACGAGGAGATGATGGTGTGTAGGAAGGTTTTGGTTGTCTTAGGGTTGAAAAGTACCATTATTAAAACAACTGGTGAGCTTATGGTTGATTAGTGATATTTTAGGGTTGAAAAGTACCATTATTAAAACAACTGGTGAGCTTATGGTTGATTAGTGATATTTTAGGGTTGAAAAGTACCATTATTAAAACAACTGGTGAGCTTATGGTTGATTAGTGATATTTTAGGGTTGAAAAGTACCATTATTAAAACAACTGGTGAGCTTATGGTTGATTAGTGATATTTTAGGGTTGAAAAGTACCATTATTAAAACAACTGGTGAGCTTATGGTTGATTAGTGATATTTTAGGGTTGAAAAGTACCATTATTAAAACAACTGGTGAGCTTATGGTTGATTAGTGATATTTTAGGGTTGAAAAGTACCATTATTAAAACAACTGGTGAGCTTATGGTTGATTAGTGATATTTTAGGGTTGAAAAGTACCATTATTAAAACAACTGGTGAGCTTATGGTTGATTAGTGATATTTTAGGGTTGAAAAGTACCATTATTAAAACAACTGGTGAGCTTATGGTTGATTAGTGATATTTTAGGGTTGAAAAGTACCATTATTAAAACAACTGGTGAGCTTATGGTTGATTAGTGATATTTTAGGGTTGAAAAGTACCATTATTAAAACAACTGGTGAGCTTATGGTTGATTAGTGATATTTTAGGGTTGAAAAGTACCATTATTAAAACAACTGGTGAGCTTATGGTTGATTAGTGATATTTTAGGGTTGAAAAGTACCATTATTAAAACAACTGGTGAGCTTATGGTTGATTAGTGATATTTTAGGGTTGAAAAGTACGTTGAAAAGTAATTGCTTTCTCTGAGCTACTAGAGGTTTGTCCTGTTTCCGGGGGGTTTTCAGGAGTGTTAGCAACTTCAGGAGTTTGGGGGGGTAGGGGGGGTTTTACGCGCAAAAAAGGGGGTATCCTGGGGAAGGCAGAATAAATGAGCATATCTTTATGCACATGATATCCCTTAATGTTATTCTTCTAATAAAGACTTATTACATGAATACTATGTACGCCGCGAGCAAGAAAAATGCTCACCCTTTAAACGTTTCTTTTGGCTGGATGCACTCTGTAATGCCAGATGAAAGGAAAAAAAAAAAGAGAACCCCTTACCCGCTGGAGTGAACGCCCGGCTTGCTGGGTAACGAGTCGTATGTATTATCAACATTAACTTATGCAAGTGTCGATGAAAGTGTGAGGGATAATATCAGTCAATGGCCCTGAAGTAGGAACCAAATGCCAGGAATAGTTCACTGAGTGAAACCCCCACGATTTCTGTCCCTGACCATCAATAAGAGTTATCATTAAGAAATCACCGGTTGGTAGGCTCTTACTACATAGGAATTTGTGTGTTGGCGAGATTTTGAGTCTTGGTATAACTTGACTGATGAGTGTCGTGTTCGGTCTTAAGTTTCGACTAGTCCTGGAATTTCATATATTTAAAATCAATGATTAGTTAGGTTTTAGTTTACCTTGGTTAAAAATGTTGATGAATGAGTGCTATAATACTAGATTAGGTTATTATACATGAATGTCCTGATACATCACATGAAATGGTTACTATAAATATATGGTGTTATTACATATATGTACATAAAAATTGCATATCCATTGCATGTACACTGGACAAACAACAAAGAATAGTTTAGTGCTAGAATCCTAGCTTTGGGAGTTAGGGGTAGGAGTTGAAATCTCCTTTCTTTGAGCAGTAGGGAGGATTTTAACCTCCGACAGCCAGTTTACAAGACTGGGGCTCTACACACTGAGCTACTAATGCATTTTCATCCGAGGACTTTGTTCTCTAGTCAACCTGCTGTTGGGATCAGGACCAGGAAGAGAGCGAAATAAAGGAGTGATGCTACTTGTCCAATGATGACGAAGGGGTGTTCTACAGGTATGCCTCCAATTCAAGTTAGAATTATAACGTCTGCTACTAATGACCAGAATAAGAATTGTGTTAGAGGGCGGAATATTAGGCTTCGCTGTTTAGAGGTATGGAGAAGGGGGACGAGCATTAAGACTAAAATCGAAAATAAAAGGGCAAGTACGCCTCCAAGCTTGTTTGGGATGGAGCGGAGGATAGCGTAAGCAAAAAGGAAGTATCATTCTGGCTTGATATGTGGGGGAGTAACAAGTGGATTTGCAGGGGTAAAGTTGTCTGGGTCCCCTAAAAGGTTTGGGGAAAACAGGGCAAGGGATGTTAGTGCAGCAAGAAGGATTGCAAAGCCCAAGAGGTCCTTGTAAGTGAAGTAAGGGTGGAAAGGGACCTTGTCAGAATCTGAATTTAACCCGGTGGGGTTGTTTGAGCCAGTTTCGTGAAGGAAGAGAAGATGGATCACTGTTGCGGCTGCGATAATAAAGGGGAAAAGGAAGTGGAAGGCAAAGAACCGGGTGAGGGTAGCATTGTCTACGGAGAAGCCACCCCAGATTCATTGGACGAGGGTGTTACCGACATAAGGGATGGCGGACAGAAGATTGGTAATAACGGTTGCACCTCAAAACGACATTTGTCCCCAAGGGAGAACGTATCCAACGAAAGCTGTCATTATTACGAGAAGAAGCAGGACAACTCCGATAGTTCATGTTTCTTTATAGAGGTAGGAGCCATAATATAGACCTCGACCGATATGAAGGTAAATACAAATGAAAAAGAATGATGCGCCATTGGCATGAATGCTTCGGATAAGCCAACCGTAGTTAACGTCCCGGCAGATATGTGCAATAGAGGTGAAGGCAGTAGCAATGTCTGACGTATAGTGTATGGCTAAAAATAAGCCGGTCACAATTTGAGTAGCCAGGCAAAGTCCCAGAAGAGACCCAAAGTTTCATCAAACAGAGATATTAGAGGGGGCAGGGAGGTCAATTAAAGCATCGTTTGCGATTTTTAGAAGGGGGTGGGATTTGCGTAGGCTGGCCATTAGGGTTCTTGTAGTTGAATACAACAGTGGTTTTTCAAGCCATAAGTCCTGGTTAAAGTCCTGGCAGGAATTATGACTTTTGTTATGTACTTAGTTTTATTTTCTTTTGTGTTAGGGTTAGTTGCAGTTGCTTCTAATCCGTCTCCTTATTTTGCTGCTTTGGGTTTGGTTGTGGTAGCTGGTATGGGATGTGGTGTACTAGTTGGGCATGGGGGGCCTTTTTTATCATTAGTTTTATTCTTAATTTATTTGGGCGGGATGTTAGTTGTATTTGCATATTCAGCAGCATTAGCTGCTGAGCCGTACCCGGAGAGCTGGGGTAGTTGGTCGGTACTGGTTTATGGGGTCGTTTACACAGGAGGGGTAATGTTAGTCTCAGGGTTGTTTTGAGGGGGGTGGTATGAATCGTCTTGGGTTTTAGCAGACGAGCTCGCGGAGTTTTCCGTGTTTCGGGGGGATATTGGAGGTGTTGCCTTAATATACTCTTCTGGGGGGTGGTTGCTAATCATTAGTGCGTGGGTACTACTCTTAACCCTATTTGTAGTTCTTGAGTTAACTCGGGGAATAAGTCGAGGAGCGCTGCGGGCGGTTAGGTAATAAATATTGGGATTATAAGGGCTAGTGTTAGAAGGAAGAGGGTGAGATATGTTTTGATTACTCCTCGTTGGATGTTACTTGTAGAAGAGACCAGGGGTTTGTTAGAGGACTCGATGGCTTTGGGGCCCGTTTTTTCTAGTCAGGTTTGATCTACTGTTTGGTTGGCAACGTCTTGGCCTATAAAGAAGACTAGTACAGGGGTTAGGCGATGCATAACTCCGGGGAAGAAGCCTAGTAAGGCGGAGAAGTGGTGAATATGTGTGCCGGGTATCGGTTTGTATTGCTTATTAGTTAATATGGCGAGTTCTATGGCCACAAGTAGGCCAGCAATTGTAACTGCAAGAGCAGCTAGTTTAAGGAGAGGGGGTATAGACATAATAGGGGTTTTTAGGGGTGTAATGTTAGAGGTAATAAGTAAGCCTGCAATGATGCTCCCTCATGCTAGTCGTTTAAGTGGGTTGATTACTGCTGGATTGTTTTCGTTGATTGGGGAAAGGGCAGTGAATCGGGGGTAGCCTATGGGAACAAAGAATATTACTCGAAAGCTGTAAATTGCTGTGAAAGAGGTAGCTAGAAGGGTTAAGGTGAGGGCTCAGGCGTTCAGGTGGGATGTGTTTAATGCTTCGATAATGGCATCTTTAGAGAAGAAACCAGCCAAGAAGGGGGTCCCTGTGAGGGCGAGGCTGCCAATAGTTAGGCAGGAGGATGAATAAGGCGCAAGGTGGTGTATGCCCCCCATTTTTCGAATGTCTTGTTCGTCATTCAGGCTGTGGATAATAGATCCGGAGCACAAGAATAGTATGGCTTTGAAGAAGGCGTGTGTGCAAATGTGCAGGAATGCTAGTTGCGGTTGGTTTAGTCCGATGGTTACCATTATGAGTCCGAGCTGGCTGGATGTAGAAAATGCGATGATTTTCTTGATATCATTTTGTGTGAGGGCACAGGTTGCGGTAAATAATGTTGTGAGGGCTCCGAGGCAGAGGCAAGTTGTGAGGGCTGTTGGGTTGTTTTCCAAAAGGGGGCTCATTCGTACTAGCAGGAAAATGCCGGCAACGACTATGGTGCTAGAGTGAAGTAGGGCAGAGACCGGTGTGGGACCCTCCATAGCGGAGGGTAGTCAGGGGTGAAGTCCAAACTGGGCTGATTTGCCAGTCGCTGCGATAATTAGCCCGAGGAGAGGGTAGGTTAAGTCTATGTCCTTAGAGGCTGCAAAGACTTGTTGTATTTCCCAGGAGTTTAGGTTTGCTGCTATTCAAGCCATAGCGAAGATAAGTCCGATATCTCCCACACGGTTATAGAGTACTGCTTGAAGCGCTGCGGTGTTAGCATCTGCCCGTCCGAACCACCATCCGATAAGGAGAAATGACATAATTCCCACACCCTCTCAACCGATAAATAGTTGGAATATGTTGTTTGCAGTTACCAGGATAATCATGGCAATCAGAAATGTCAGGAGGTATTTAAAGAAGCGGTTCATTTGTGGGTCTGCGTGCATGTACCATGATGCGAATTCTAAAATGGATCAAGTAACGTAAAGGGCAATGGGTGTAAAAATAATTGAGTAGAAGTCAAATTTTAGGCTGATAGTGATGTTGAAGGAATTAGTGTTTATTCAGGTTCAGTTAGTAATGATTGTCTCGGCACCTTCATGGAGAAAGAGGGCCAGGGGTAATAGGCTGACAAAGAAGGCTATTTTTACAGCTGTTTTGACATGGGTAGAAGCCCATTGAGGGTCTCGAGGTGCAGGTTGAATCGTAGTAACTAGAGGATAAGCCAGTAGTGCAAAGATTGTGATTAGGCTTGAGGAAATCATTAGGGAGGTAGGGTACATAGCTGCTACTTGGATTTGCACCAAGAGTTTTTGGTTCCTAAGACCAACGGATGAGCTGTTATCCTTTAGGAGCTTTTCGAGTGAGCCTAGGGGTCCAACCAAGGTCTTGGGAATTAGCAGTTCCCGTTGCTGCGAGCCTCTCTCGGTGGGAGAAGGGACTTTGACCCTTATTTTTGGAATCACAATCCAATGTTTTTGTTAAAACTACACCTACAGGCAGTCCAACCTCAGATCAGTTCGGGCTTAAGAACGAGCAGAATTAGGGGGACTAGGTGGAGTGCAATAAGAAGGTGTTCTCGGGTATGAGAGGGTTCAAGTGCAATAATATGTGTCGGGAGAGGGCCTCGTTGGGTTATTAAGAATATATAAAGGGAATAACCAGCTGTAATTAAAGTGCCCCCGCCCGTTAGTACTAGGGTTCATCAGGATCAGTTGAATAGGGAAGTAATAATTATTAGTTCACCCATAAGATTGGGCAGAGGAGGAAGAGCTAGGTTGGCTAGGCTAGAAATAAACCATCAAGTGGCTATTAGGGGTAGAGCTACTTGAAGGCCTCGTGCTAGGACTATCGTCCGGCTATGGGTTCGCTCATAGTTTGTGTTTGCCAGGCAGAACAGGGCTGATGAGGTAAGACCATGTGCGATTATAAGGGTAAGGGCCCCCGTTAAGCCTCAGGGTGACTGAATAAGAATGCCTCCAGCCACCAGGCCCATGTGGCTTACAGATGAGTAGGCAATCAGGGATTTGAGGTCCGTTTGTCGTAGGCAAATTGAGCCGGTCATAATAACCCCTCAAAGTGCAAAGACAATGAATGGGTAGCTTAGTTCCTTAGTTAGAGGTTCTAGCATTGTTATTATTCGGATCATGCCGTATCCTCCTAGTTTTAGAAGAACTGCTGCAAGGATCATTGAGCCTGCAATTGGGGCTTCAACGTGGGCTTTAGGAAGTCAGAGGTGGACTCCATAGAGGGGTATTTTAACTAGAAATGCTAGAAGACAGCCTGCTCATCATAATTTGTCTGCGTAAGATGAGAGAGCGAGGGGATTTGTGTAATGGAGGGTTAATAAAGACAAGGTGCCGGATGTATTTTGAAGCAGGAGTAAAGCAACGAGGAGAGGAAGTGAGCCTGCTAATGTGTAGAAGAGAAAATAGGTCCCCGCATTTAAGCGTTCTGTTTGGTTTCCCCAGCGGGTGATAATGATTAGTGTGGGGATGAGGGTGGCCTCAAATATTACGTAGAACATCACTAGTTCTGTGGCGCTAAATGCTAGAATTAGGAAGAACTGGAGTGAAGCAAGAAGTGTAATGTATATGCGTTGGCGGTTTAGGGGTTCTGAGGTTGTGTGCTTTTGACTTGCTAAGATTATTAGTGGTAGTAGTCAGCATGTAAGAACGAGGAGGGGGGTTGATAGGGAGTCGGTGGCCATAAATAGGTTGAGTGACGACCAGCCGGTTTCTGAGAGGTTTTTTAGTCACGAGAGGCTAAGCAAGGAGATGCAAAAGCTATACATTAAGGTAATCGGCCAGAGTCGGCTGGGTTTAAGTAATCAGGCTGTTGGAATAAGTATGAGTGTTGGAATAAGAATTTTTAGCATTGGAGAAGATTTAGGCTTTGTAGTCGGTCGGTTCCGTGGGTTCGAGCGGTGGCTACCAGTAGGGCGAGGCCGGCGCTTGCCTCACAGGCTGAAAATGCAAGTAGGAGCATAGGAGATGCTGAGAAGTTGGTTGAGTCGAGTTGGAGTGTTCATAGGGAGAGAGCAATAAACAGGGATAACATTATTCCTTCAAGGCATAACAGGGCGGAGAGGAGGTGGAACCGGTGGAATGCCAGGCCTGTTAAACCTAGAAAAAAGGCTGAGGAGAAGGCAAAGTGTGTGGGGGTCATTAAGCGGTTGCGGATTTAAACCACAAGTTTTTGAGCCGAAATCAAATGTTTTTCTTAGACTAACCACCTATTCAGCTCATTCTAAGCCTCCTTGTACTCATTCATAAATGAGGCCAAGGGTTAGGAGGGCTAGGACAGCTGTAGCTCAAGTGAATGTAAGTAGGGGTGATGCTAGTTGGTCCCCTCAGGGGAGGGGGAGGAGGAGTGCAATTTCTAGGTCGAAGAGAAGAAAAAGGATGGCAATGAGAAAAAATCGCAGTGAAAAAGGTAGTCGGGCGGAGCCCATAGGGTCAAAGCCGCATTCATATGGTGACAGCTTCTCATGGTCTGGCATAATTTGGGGTAGTCAAAAGGATACAATGGCAAGTACTGTTGAGAGGAGAGTAGCAATTGAAAGGATGGTTAGAAGGAGGCTCATTATCTTCCCCTGGATTTTAACCAGGACCGGGTGATTGGAAGTCACTTATACTAGATTTAATACTAGGAAGATTAAGATCCTCATCAGTAAATAGAGATGTACAGGAAGAGTCAGACGACGTCTACGAAGTGTCAGTACCATGCGGCTGCTTCAAATCCAAAGTGGTGGTTTGATGTAAAATGGTGGAGAATTTGGCGTAACAAACAAACGGCTAAGAATGATGAGCCAATTAAGACGTGTAGTCCGTGGAAGCCAGTGGCAACAAAGAATGTAGCACCGTAAACTCCGTCTGCAATAGTGAAGGGAGCTTCGTGATATTCAAGGGCTTGAAGAAAAGTGAAGTATCCCCCAAGTAAAATTGTAAGAGCAAGAGAGTGGATAGCTTGTTTTCGTTTACCCTCTATGATGCTGTGATGTGCTCAGGTAACAGTCACGCCAGAAGCAAGGAGGACTGCTGTATTAAGAAGTGGGACTTCAAATGGGTCTAGGGGTGTAATGCCTGCTGGTGGTCAAAAGCCTCCTAATTCAGGGGTGGGTGCTAGGCTCGAGTGGTAGAAGGCTCAGAAGAAGCCTAGGAAGAATAGAACTTCTGAGGTAATAAATAGGATTATACCATACCGGAGGCCTTTTTGAACAGGAAGAGTGTGGTGTCCTTGAAACGTGCCCTCTCGTACGACGTCTCGCCATCACTGGAAGATTGTTAAAATAAGTAGGATTGTTCCGATAGTTATTAAAACAGTGGAATGGAAGTGAAATCAGATAGCAAGGCCAGATGTTATCAATAGGGCAGCGATAGCCCCCGTGAGGGGTCATGGGCTGGGGTCGACTATGTGGTATGGGTGTGCTTGATGGGCCATTAAACGTTTTCTTGTAGGTAGAGGCTTAGGAGTAGGACGAAGACATAGGCTTGAATCATGGCAACGGCAATTTCTAGTAGAGTCAGGAGGAAGAGGACTACTGTTGTTAAGATAGCAACAACGGGTATTAGGGGAAGAAGGACGAAGGCAGCCGTTGCAATGAGTTGAATGAGTAAGTGGCCCGCTGTGAGATTTGCTGTGAGTCGAACACCGAGAGCGAGGGGGCGAATGAATAGGCTAATTGTCTCGATGATAATAAGTACAGGAATGAGGGCAGTAGGGGTGCCTTCTGGAAGAAGGTGTCCCAGTGCATGTGTTGGTTGATTACGTATTCCGATAATGACAGTTGCTAATCAGAGGGGAACTGCGAAGCCTAGGTTAAGCGAGAGTTGAGTTGTTGGTGTGAAGGTATATGGGAGGAGACCCAGTATATTAATAGATAATAAAAAAACTATTAGTGAGGTAAATAGAATTGCTCACTTGTGACCACCAGGGTTTAGGGGTAAAAGGAGTTGTGAGGCGAAGTTGCTCATAAATCAGCCTTGAAGTGTTAGCACGCGGTTGTTTAATCAACGGATTTGGGGGGCCGGGAAAAAAATTCAGGGTAGGCTAATTGCTAGTGCAATTAGTGGGATGCCAAGGCATACTGGGGATATAAATTGGTCAAAGAAGCTTAATATCATGGTCAGTTTCAGGGTTCTGTTTTAGATTTTTGTGTGCTTTGGGAGGTGGGTTCATTAGGGTAGACGTGTGCTAAAATTTTTGGGGGAATTACAACTAGGAAGATTATTCAAGAGAAAACTAAAATTGCAAATCAGGGTGTGGGGTTTAGTTGAGGCATGTCGCTAGGGGTGGTTGTTAGGCACCAGTCTTTAGCTTAAAAGGCTAACGCTTGTACTTATTAGCTTCTTAGCGAGGCATCTTCAATTATTAGGGAAGACCAGTTTTCGAAGTGCTCAAGGGGGACTGCTTCTACAACGATGGGCATAAAACTATGGTTTGCCCCGCAGATTTCAGAGCATTGTCCGAAGTATACGCCTGGTCGGCTGACAATAAAGGTTGCTTGGTTTAACCGACCAGGCACGGCGTCGACTTTTACGCCCAGCGAGGGGACTGCTCAGGAATGCAGGACATCTTCAGCTGTAATAAGAACACGAATTGGAGATTCCACGGGGATTACTATTCGGTGGTCTGCCTCTAGAAGTCGGAATTGTCCGGGGGTAAGGTCCTGTGTAGGAATTATGTAAGAGTCAAAACCGAGGTCTTCGTAGTCTGTATACTCGTAACTTCAGTACCACTGATGGCCTAAGGCTTTAATTGTCAGGTGAGGGTCATTAATTTCGTCTATTAAGTATAAAATCCGGACGGATGGTAGGGCAATGAGGATAAGAATAACAGCTGGGAGAACTGTTCAGATGATCTCAATTTCTTGGGAGTCTAGAACAAGTTTATCTGTAAGTTTCGCTGTGACTATAGCCGCAATAATATATAGTACTATCGTGCTGATAAGAATTACAATTATTAAGGCGTGATCGTGGAAGTGAAGTAGTTCTTCTATTAAGGGTGAAGCTGCGTCTTGGAATCCAAGTTGTGAGGGATGGGCCATTATGTTTCAAAATACGCGGGGTTTAAACCCACAATTCTGGCTTGACAAGGCAGTGTTATATATTTTTACTAGTATCTTATTAGTGTGTCGTGAAGAAAGTGACAGAGCGGTTATGTGGTTGGCTTGAAACCAATTGATGGGGGTTCAATTCCTCCCTTTCTCGTAGTTAGTTTGAACTTATTCGGACTTGAACAAATGCGGGCTCTTCAAATGTGTGGTAAGGTGGGGGGCAGCCGTAAAGTCATTCAATATTAGTTGTAGTTAGTTCTACTGCGCTAACTTCTCGTTTGGCTGTAAATGCTTCTCAAATAATAAATAAAAATAAAATTACAGCGAGGAGCGACATTAGAGATCCGATTGATGAGACAGTATTTCAAAGGGTGTAAGCGTCTGGGTAGTCTGAGTACCGTCGAGGTATTCCGGCCAGACCTAGGAAGTGTTGGGGAAAGAACGTTAGATTAACCCCAATAAACATCAGGCCGAAGTGAATTTTTGTTCATGTAGAGTGAAGGGTATAGCCTGAAAATAATGGGAATCAGTGGACGAAGGCAGCAACGATTGCAAATACAGCCCCCATAGATAGAACATAGTGGAAGTGGGCTACCACATAGTATGTGTCATGCAGGACAATATCAAGAGAGGAATTAGCTAAGACAATGCCGGTAAGTCCTCCTACTGTAAACAGGAAAATAAAGCCCAGAGCCCAAAGAAGTGGTGTTTCTCATTTAATGCTTCCTCCATGAAGGGTTGCGAGTCAACTAAAGACTTTTACGCCGGTTGGAATCGCAATGATTATTGTGGCAGAGGTAAAATAGGCTCGTGTGTCTACATCTATCCCGACTGTGAACATGTGATGGGCCCATACAATAAATCCGAGGAGTCCAATGGCTATCATAGCTCAGACTATTCCTATATAACCAAAAGGTTCTTTCTTACCTGAGTAGTATGCTACGATGTGAGAAATTATTCCGAAACCTGGAAGAATGAGAATATATACTTCCGGGTGGCCAAAGAATCAGAATAAATGTTGATAGAGGATGGGGTCACCCCCTCCGGCGGGGTCAAAGAAGGTTGTGTTAAGGTTTCGGTCTGTTAGTAGTATTGTAATACCTGCGGCTAAGACGGGAAGGGAAAGAAGAAGTAGAACGGCTGTAATTAGTACGGCTCAGACAAATAATGGAATTTGGTATATAGTTACTGTCGTAGGTTTTATGTTGATGATAGTAGTAATAAAGTTAATTGCTCCCAGAATTGATGAAATTCCTGCAAGGTGAAGTGAAAAGATTGTTAGGTCTACGGAGGCCCCGGCGTGGGCTAAATTGCCAGCTAGTGGAGGATAAACGGTCCACCCTGTTCCTGCCCCAGCTTCAACACCTGAAGAGGCTAGGAGTAGAAGAAATGAGGGGGGAAGAAGTCAGAAGCTCATGTTATTCATTCGAGGGAAGGCCATGTCTGGAGCTCCAATTATTAAGGGGATAAGTCAGTTCCCGAATCCTCCGATCATAATGGGTATAACTATAAAGAAGATTATTACAAAGGCGTGTGCGGTGACGATTACGTTATAAATTTGGTCGTCCCCCAAGAGAGCCCCGGGTTGGCTTAGTTCTGCTCGAATGAGTAGACTTAGGCCTGTCCCCACTATTCCGGCTCAGGCACCAAATACGAGATAGAGGGTGCCGATGTCTTTGTGATTGGTCGAGAAAAATCATCGTGTGATTGCCACAGGTAGGATGGCTGAGTAAGCGGTGGATTGTAGTCCCATAGACAGAGGTTCGAGCCCTCTTCTTATCAAGCTCCGGGGTGTTACATGTTAGATTGCAAATCTAAAGAGGCAGGCTAATCCCTGCCGGGGCTTTTTCCCGCCTTTTAGTTACTAAATTAGGCGGGAAAAGTAGATAGATGCTCGTCGGATTGGGCGCTTAGCTGTTAACTAAGATTTCGTAGGATCGAGGCCTTCCTATCTAGAAAGGCTTTAGCTTAATTAAAGTGTTTGCTTTGCATGCAGAAGATGTGGTATAATAGTCCGCAAGTCTTAACAGGGACTGAGAGATTTTCACTCACGCTGATGGCTTTGAAGGCCATTGGTCTAACTGCTAGCCTAAGTCCCTTAGGTGATGAGTAGTGCCACGGCAGCTGGTGCTAGTGGGAGGAGAAGTGTGGCTGCTGCAGTGGATACGGCGAGGGGGAGTGTAAACTGGGGGGAGTAGAATCGTCAGGGAGTAATACCAATGAGGTTGTTAGGGGATATTGTGAGGGTTATTGCGTACGAAAGACGCAAGTAGAAGTAAAGACTCAGGAGGGCACTTAATGCAGCGAGGGTGGCAAGTGCTGGGAGGTCTTGCTTAGTCAATTCTTGGAGAATAAGTCACTTGGGTATGAAGCCGGTAAGAGGGGGAAGGCCGCCCAGAGATAATAAAACCAGAGGTGCCAGGGCTGTGAGGACGGGAGTTTTCGTTCACGAGATCGCGAGGGTATTGACAGTGGTAGCCTTGTTTACTTTGAAGACCAGGAATGTTGAAAAAGTCATTGTAAAGTACGTGAGGAGGGTGAGGAGACTGAGGAGTGGTGAAAATTGAAGAACCAGTACTATTCAGCCAAGGTGAGCGATTGAGGAATAGGCAAGGATTTTACGTAATTGGGTTTGGTTAAGGCCACCTCAGCCGCCAACGAGGGTAGAAAGCAAGCCAATAATGATTAGGGGTACAGGATTGGTTGTTTGAATCTGCAACAAGAGGGTAAAGGGGGCAAGTTTTTGTCAGGTCGAGAGGATTAGTCCAGTGGTGAGGTCTAGTCCTTGAAGAACCTCTGGAAGTCAAGAGTGTATTGGTGCTAGTCCAATTTTTAGTGCTAGGGCAATAACAATTATAGTTGTGGGGAGCGGGTGTGTCATCTGTTGAATATCCCATTGGCCGGTGAGTCAAGCGTTGGTAGTACTCGCAAACAGGAGGGTGGCGGCTGCTGTGGCTTGTGCGAGAAAATACTTAGTAGTAGCTTCAACTGCTCGTGGGTGGTGATGTTGGGCTATTAGGGGGATGATGGCTAGTGTATTAATTTCAAGGCCCATTCAAGCGAGGAGCCAGTGTGAGCTTGCAAACGTGAGTGTTGTACCTAAGCCCAAACCAAATAGAAGGGTGGCGAAGATGTAGGGGTTCATTAGTAAAGGAAGGGTTTAAACCTACATGGTCGGGGTATGGGCCCGAGAGCTTATTTAGCTGACCTTACTAGGAAGTGGTGTAGAGGAAGCACGAAGAGTTTTGAGTTCTTCAGGTTGGGTTCGATCCCCTTCTTTCTAGGGAGCTGGGGGGATTTTAACCCCCATAATTCACTCTATCAAAGTGGCCCTTTAAATTCAGGCACAGCTCCTGCGCTTACAGTTGTGGGGGGAGCCCAGCGAGTGCGATGGGAAGCGCTAAGTGTCAAATAACCAGAGCTAAAGTTAGGGGGAGGAAGTTTTTTCAGATGAGGTGTATGAGCTGGTCATAACGGAATCGGGGGTAGGAAGCTCGGACCCATAGGAAGACGATTGATAGAAGGGCTGCTTTAGTTATAATATTGATGCTGGTTAATTCGGGGATAGATGGAATGTGAGAGGCGCCCAAAAATAGTGTCGCGGACAGAGTATTTATTAGGAGGATGTTGGAATATTCGGCTAAAAAGAATAGGGCGAAGGGTCCGCCTGCGTATTCTACGTTGAAGCCTGAAACAAGTTCGGATTCACCCTCTGTCAGGTCGAAGGGTGCACGGTTTGTTTCGGCAAGAGTGGAGATGTATCATATGGCAGCTAGGGGTCAAGCAGGCACTACCAGTCAGATGGCCTCTTGGGCTGTATTAAAGGTCTGGAGCGTGAAGCCCCCAGTAAAGATAATGATATTTAGTAAGATGAGTCCTAGGCTGACTTCGTAGGAAATGGTTTGTGCAACGGCCCGAAGTGCTCCCACTAAGGCATATTTTGAATTGGATGCCCAGCCGGACCCCAGAATAGAGTACACTGCAAGGCTAGACAGTGCTAGAATAAATAAAATACCGAGGTTAAGATCTACGACGGGGTATGGGAAAGGTATGGGGGCTCAAAGGGTAAGGGCTAGTGTAAGTGCGAGCATTGGGGCTAGGAGGAACAAGATAGGGGATGCGGTTGAAGGTCGAACGGGTTCTTTAATAAAGAGTTTTAGGCCGTCAGCAATGGGTTGGAGGAGACCGTAAGGTCCTACGATGTTTGGCCCTTTACGGAGTTGTATGTAGCCTAGTACTTTCCGTTCAAGGAGGGTAAGGAATGCTACGGCCAGCAATACGGGTACAATAAAGGTTAGTGGGTTGATAATATGCGTAATGAGAGTTGAAATCATAGTTAAGGAGAGGACTTGAACCTCTGTGGAAAGGGCTTAGGTCTTTTGCATTAGCCGGGCTCTGCCACCCTAACTTGCTGTTATCTCCAGCAAAAGGATCATGCCCTTTTACCTAGTTTAGATTTTTTCATTAGGTGGGGGTGAGGTGTACTTTTAGCATGGGCCTCTCCTTTTCGGTCCTTTCGTACTAGAAAAGATCATATCATAGATAGAAACTGACCTGGATTACTCCGGTCTGAACTCAGATCACGTAGGACTTTAATCGTTGAACAAACGAACCCTTAATAGCGGCTGCACCATTAGGATGTCCTGATCCAACATCGAGGTCGTAAACCCCCTTGTCGATATGGGCTCTAAAAGGGGATTGCGCTGTTATCCCTAGGGTAACTTGGTTCGTTGATCGGTTTTACCGGATCAGTTTGGTCAGAATTTCTGCTGGTTAGAGTTGTTGCTCTGGCTTGCGGGAGAAGAAGTAATTTAGGGGTGTGCTCCCTTTCCACGTGGGGGTTTTGTATTCCCCATGGTCGCCCCAACCGAAGACATTAAGGCAGAGTCCCACTTAGTTCGGGCCCTTAGCTGGGGGTATTTGACATGGTCTGCTTGTGCGTCTAAAGCTCCATAGGGTCTTCTCGTCTTATGGTCTAATCCCCGCTTCTGCACGGGGAGATCAATTTCATTGACCGGGGGAAGGAGACAGTTAAGCCCTCGTTATGCCATTCATACAGGTCTTCATTTAAAAGACAAGTGATTACGCTACCTTTGCACGGTCAAAATACCGCGGCCGTTGAACTATATGGTCACTGGGCAGGCGGGACCTCTTATACTGTGGTTATGCAAGAGGCGATGTTTTTGGTAAACAGGCGAGGCTTGGGGTACGTTTGCCGAGTTCCTTCTCCCCCCTTCGGTCTTTCCTTTTGGGCACACCAGTGTGGGGTTAACGAGTTTGCATTGGATGTTTTTCTGGCCTAAACTTGTGGTAGTTTCCAATACCCTCTTTGATTGGGGTCGTTAAGATTCGGTGGGGGGTCCGTTCCGATTTACACATGTGCAAGGAGAGGGTGATTATACCCTCTTATTACTCATATTAGCATAGTCGTTCCTATGTGATGCATAGGAGGGCCTGTTAAATGTGGGGGAATAAGATTGGATTATCGGTATACCGGGAGGGTTTCATGTTTGAGCTTTAACGCTTTCTGTCAAGGTGGCTGCTTTTAGGCCCACTAAAACATTTGTCCTTATTTGAATATGATCTTTATCCTACTGAAAAAGTTGTGTCTTGTATCAAAGGGGCTGTACCCCCTTTGACTAACACCCCTAGCTCCTCGTTTCATCTGAAGGGTTAATTAAGTGTATGAGTGGAGGATCTAGGGGGCTGAACTTCTATTCAATTCACAGGCAACCAGCTATAACTGAGTTCGGTAGGTTTATCACCTCTACTCAAAGCTCTTCCCACTCTTTTGCCACAGAGACGGGTTGGCCCTATAAATAGGCTGTCTTGGAGTAGCTCACTCAGTTTCGGGGTTACAAACTTTAGGTTCTCTTTGCTTGAAAGTGCTAGCTAAATCATGATGCAAAAGGTACGAGCTTTAAGCTCTGCTTTTTTAAGCTTTACTGGGCTTTTTCATCTCTCTTTCAGCTTTCCCTTGCGGTACTTTTTCTATTGCTCCAAAATTTCCTTTTTTATCGCCTGGACTTAGGGGGGAGAATGGTTTAGCCACGTGGGTATTTCGTGCTTTAGGGGTTATGAATGGGGGTTTGTTGTGTTTAGGGGTTGGGCTAGCTAATGGGCGTCAGGGTGGTCCGACTTGCACGGACGTCTTCTCGGTGTAAGTGAGATGCTGTACTCCTTTAGCTACACTCTGATTTTTCCAAGCACACCTTCCGGTACACTTACCATGTTACGACTTTCCTCCCCTCCGCGGATTGTTGAGTTTTAATTAGTTCAGTTCAGGGTGCTCGGGGAGGGTGACGGGCGGTGTGTGCGCGCTTTAGGGCCAGTTTCAGCGGGACGCTCTATTTCCTGCTTACTGCTAAATCCTCCTTCAGTTGCATGTTTCAATGCAACATTCGTATTTGCTATGTTTAGCAAATGTAGCCCATTTCTTCCCCTCCCATTCACTACACCTCGACCTGACGTTTTGGGTTGTGCCAATTTTGCTTACTGTAAAGCCTTCACAGGGTAAGCTGACGACGGTGGTATATAGGCGGATAAAACAAGAGAGGGTGAGGTTTAACGGGGGTTATCGGTTCTAGAACAGGCTCCTCTAGGTGGATGTTAAGCACCGCCAAGTCCTTTGGGTTTTAAACTGATGTTCATAATTCCCGGGCGGATATAGAGTGTATGGTACAATCAATGTTTAGGGCTAAGCATAGTGGGGTATCTAATCCCAGTTTGTTTCTTAGCTTTCGTGGGTTCAGGATGGGTAGAGCTACTTTCGTAATTGGGTTTCATACTTCCGGGTGCGTATAACAGCTCTGAAAGCGTTCGGCTCTAGTTTTGTAAATCCCCTAACCACCCTTTACGCCGTTGTTTGTCAACTTGGGCCTCTCGTATAACCGCGGTGGCTGGCACGAGTTTTACCGGCCCTCTTAACCTTAACTAAGTCAAGTTTTCACTTATGGCTTAATATTTATCACTGCTGAGTTCCCTTGAGGGTGTGGCTAAGCAAGGCGTCGTGGGCTAGGTGGGTTGTGCCTGATACCAGCTCCTAGTTCCCAAGCAGGGAGTTGTGGGCATTCTCACAGGGGGGCGGATACTTGCATGTGTAAGTTTAGTTAAAGTCGACAGTAAAGTCAGGACCAAGCCTTTGTGCTCGCGGGGCTTCTTAAGGCCCATCTTAACATCTTCAGTGTTATGCTTTAATTAGGCTACGTCAGC